AAAGGATTCAACAATCGCTTAGCCAAAATCAAGGAACTTTTCGTACGTTGTTGAATAGAAGTAAGGAATCCCAATCTTTGATAATTTTGTCATCATATAATTGTTTTCAAATGAGTCCATTCAACAATGTAAAATATTACAATGGTATAAAAGAATCAAGTAAAAGAGATAGGGATTCCCTAATTCAAATTACAAATTTGTTAGGCCCTTTAGGAACAGCCTCTCAAATTGGTCTTTTTTATTCGTTTTACCATTTACTAACTTATAATCATATTTCGATAACTAAATATTTCTATTTGCAACTCGACAATTTAAAACGGACTTTTCAAGTATTTAAGTATTATTTAATGGATGAAAACGGGAAAATTTCGAATTCCAATCTGTGCAGTAGCATCCTTTTGAATCCATTTAACTTGAATTGGCATTTTATCGACCATAATTATTGTGAGGAAACATCCACAATAATAAGTCTCGGGCAGTTTATTTGTGAAAATCTATGTATAGCCAAAAAAGGATCGCCCCTAAAATCGGGTCAAGTTATAGTCGTTCAACTTGACTCTTTAGTAATAAGATTGGCGAAGCCTTATTTAGCTACTCCAGGAGCAACTGTTCATGGACATTATGGAGAAATACTTTCCGAAGGCGATACATTAGTTACATTTATATATGAAAAATCTAGATCTGGTGATATAACACAAGGTCTTCCAAAAGTAGAACAGGTTTTAGAAGTACGTTCGATTGATTCAATATCGATGAACCTAGAAAAAAGAGTTGAGGGTTGGAATGAGTGTATAACAAAAATTCTTGGAATTCCTTGGGGATTCTTGATTGGCGCTGAGCTAACTATAGCGCAAAGTCGTATCTCTTTGGTTAATAAGATCCAAAAGGTTTATAGGTCCCAGGGGGTACAGATCCATAATAGGCATATCGAAATCATTGTACGTCAAATAACATCAAAAGTGTTGGTTTCAGAAGATGGAATGTCTAATGTTTTTTCACCTGGAGAACTAATTGGATTGCTGCGAGCTGAACGAACGGGGCGCGCTTTAGAAGAAGCAATTTGTTACCGAGCCATATTATTAGGAATAACGAAAGCATCTCTAAATACTCAAAGTTTTATATCCGAAGCAAGTTTTCAAGAAACTGCTCGAGTTTTAGCAAAAGCAGCCCTCCGGGGTCGTATCGATTGGTTGAAAGGTCTGAAAGAGAACGTTGTTCTAGGAGGGATGATACCCGTTGGTACCGGATTCAAAGGATTCCACCGTTCAAGGCAACATAACAACATTTCTTTGGAAACCAAAAAAAAGAGTTTATTTGAACGGGAAATGAGAGATATTTTGGTCCACCATAAGAGAATTATTTGATTTTTGCATTTCAAAAAATTTACATGATACATCAGAACAATCTTTGTTCGGATTTAACGATTCCTAAGAGCGAATGAGTCCTTTGAAGGTCATTTGATTTGGTAATAGTAATAAAGATAATAGGGAGTGGAAAGAAACGAACGGTTTGCATCTGTATCAACGGTCAATTTCCGTTAGAAGAAAAGGTTCCATGGGAACAATTTTTTATTTCTATTTTCAGGGTACTTCATCTCTTTTTTTTTTTTCTAAATAAAATAAATAAAAAAAAGAGAAGAAAGGAAGTGTGGGGAAAAATGACAAGACGATATTGGAACATCAATTTGGAAGAGATGATGGAAGCAGGAGTTCATTTTGGTCATGGTACTAGGAAATGGAATCCTAGGATGGCACCTTATATATCTGCAAAGCGAAAAGGTATTCATATTATAAATCTTACTAGAACTGCTCGGTTTTTATCAGAAGCTTGTGATTTAGTTTTTGATGCAGCAAGTAGGGGAAAACAATTCTTAATTGTCGGTACAAAAAATAAAGCGGCTGATTCAGTGGCGCGGGCTGCAATAAAGGCCCGGTGTCATTATGTTAATAAAAAATGGCTCGGCGGCATGTTAACGAATTGGTATACTACAGAAACGAGACTTCATAAGTTCAGGGACTTGAGAACGGAACAAAAGACGGGGAGACTTAACCGTCTTCCGAAACGAGATGCAGCTGTGTTGAAGAGACAATTATTTCACTTGCAAACATATCTGGGCGGAATAAAATATATGACGGGGTTACCCGATATTGTAATAATCGTTGATCAGCAAGAAGAATATACGGCTCTTCGAGAATGTATCACTTTGGGAATTCCAACGATTTGTTTAATCGATACAAATTGTGACCCCGATCTCGCGGATATTTCGATTCCAGCCAACGATGACGCTATAGCTTCAATCCGACTAATTCTTAACAAATTAGTATTTGCAATTTGTGAGGGTCGTTCTAGCTATATACGAAATTCTTGATTAATAATAAGATAAGTAAATTTTTTGGGGAACTCCATATAATCGATTTATTGAATCGGTTATTATTCTTGACTAGCATAAAAGAGCTAAAAACCGGAGATTTTCTGTGATTAGTTGATATTTTAAATATATAATTCAAGTAGGCAAATCGAAAAAAAAAAGATGGTTGAATCAAAATAATTCCTTTTTAAGTTCTATTTCTTTCAGAGGGTAATATGAATGTTCTATTATGTTCTATCAAAACACTAAAAGGTTTATACGATATATCCGGTGTGGAAGTAGGCCAACATTTCTATTGGCAAATAGGAAGTTTCCAAGTCCATGCGCAAGTACTTATTACTTCTTGGGTCGTAATTGCTATTTTATTAGGTTCAGCCATTCTAGCTGTTCGTAATCCACAAACCATTCCTACTGATGGTCAGAATTTCTTTGAATATGTTCTTGAATTCATTCGAGACGTGAGCAAAACTCAAATTGGAGAAGAATACGGTCCATGGGTTCCCTTTATTGGAACTATGTTTCTATTTATTTTTGTTTCGAATTGGTCAGGGGCTCTTTTACCCTGGAAAATTATACAGTTACCTCACGGGGAGTTAGCCGCACCCACAAATGATATAAACACGACCGTTGCTTTAGCTTTACTTACTTCAGTAGCATATTTTTATGCGGGCCTTACAAAAAAGGGATTGAGTTATTTCGGTAAATATATTCAACCAACGCCAATCCTTTTACCTATTAACATCTTAGAAGATTTCACAAAACCGTTATCGCTTAGTTTTCGACTTTTCGGAAATATTTTAGCTGATGAATTAGTAGTTGTTGTTCTTGTTTCTTTAGTACCTTTAGTAGTTCCTATACCAGTCATGTTCCTTGGATTATTTACAAGCGGTATTCAAGCTCTTATTTTTGCAACCCTAGCTGCGGCTTATATAGGCGAATCCATGGAAGGTCATCATTGACTAGTTTCCAACACAGTCTTTTTTAGCTTAGCCTGACGCAATGTATGCGCCGTTTGAGGTAATCCACTTAGGGAAGATAAATAGACAAATAAGGTATAAATCAAGATATAGACGATCTAGAGTAATTGTAAAAAAGGTTACGATATTTTTTAATTGTAAAAAAATATGGATTGGTTTGCGTAGGAATGGGGGGTCGAACTAGGTGTATATAATCTAATCGCTATAAGAAAACTCTTGTAAATCTTTCGAAGAATGATTCGAGAATCCCGATGACTTTAAGATACAATAAAGATACAATATTTGGTTTACGGTATGGGGAAAAACACGTATATGTGATATTAGACATTAACTTAGGTATATAGGAACTAAAAAAAAATATATCTAATTTATCTTACTATTGTGAATTTGGATAGGGATTTCAATAGAAACCTTTCCATTTCGTCGGTAATTGTGACTTGAATATTGGTTGATTGTATCATTAACTATTTCTTTATTTTTGTTTTGGCGCGAGGAACTTATCATGAATCCACTGATTTCTGCCGCTTCCGTTATTGCTGCTGGATTGGCTGTCGGGCTTGCTTCTATTGGACCTGGGGTTGGTCAAGGTACTGCTGCGGGACAGGCTGTAGAAGGGATCGCGAGACAACCAGAGGCGGAAGGAAAAATACGGGGTACTTTATTACTTAGTCTAGCTTTCATGGAAGCTTTAACAATTTATGGGTTAGTTGTAGCATTAGCTCTTTTATTTGCGAATCCTTTTGTTTAATCCTAAAAACACATATTTTTATTTATTTCCGTAAGATTTGTTGATCTTGTTTTTTCGAATTATTTTAATATTTAATTCCTATAATTTAATTACTTAGGAACAACAACCCACGGAAATCCCTGGTTTAAGAATGAGGATCCAACTAATTTTTTCCTTTACCTTCTTAGTCCAACGGACGAACTTTTTTTAGGAAGTATTGCAATTGTATTGTAACAAACGAGGTATTTCGCAACTGACCTGTATAAGACCTGATACCGAATTCGAATCGAACTAATTCGAATCGAATAAGTATCAAGCTTATTGGAAATTTCCAATACTTGGAAATTTCCAATTGAAAAAAAAATCCATTAAAATTCATTTCTAATATCAATATATTTTTTTGACTCAATTTACTATTTTCTATTTAGAAATAGTGAAAGTCATAATAAAAGAATACAATTAAAGAATAGAAATAAAAAAAAAATTAAGTAGTCTATCTATAACTAGAAGAAAGCTATAACTATAAGAAAGAGGAGATCATATGAAAAATGTAACCGATTCTTTCCTTTCCTTGGGTTATTGGCCATCCGCGGGGAGTTTCGGGTTTAATACTGATATTTTTGCAACCAATCTAATAAACCTAAGCGTAGTACTTGGTGTGTTAATTTTTTTTGGAAAGGGAGTGTTAAGTGATTTATTAGATAATCGAAAACAAAGGATCTTGAAGACTATTCAAAATTCAGAAGAATTACGCAAAGGGGCCCTAGACCAGTTAGAAAAAGCCCGGGCCCGCTTACGGAAAGTCGAAATAGAAGCGGATCAATTTCGAATGACTGGATACTCTGAAATAGAACGAGAAAAATTGAATTTGATTAATGCAACTTATAAGACTTTGGAACAGTTAGAAAATTATAAAAATGAAACCATT